CTTTTTTGATCCAGTCTGGAAAATTCAATCAATTTTTTGTCATTTTTTTTTTTTTAATCAATTACGAAATGTTTTTCTAAAGTGCCAAATATTTGTTTTATATCTTCTATATGAAAATCCGCCATTTTAATAAGATCTTCTTGACTGTTATTCAAAAGGTCCAATAATGTATGTATATTGGATTTTTTGAGGCAATTGTAGATCCTAGGTGGCAATTCTAATTGGTCAATAAAAATATATTTCAATGCTATTTTTTTTTTGTTTTTCCTTATTTCAGCCAATCTATTGTGAAAGGTAAAAAGGGGTAAAGAAATTTTGTGTTGATTGTCCTCTAAATATAAGTTTTCTTCTTCTGCATGTAGAAAGGGAATAAATAAATCAATTAAATTCCGGGAGGCTTCATAAAGTGCTTCTTTCGGGGTTAAACTGCCGTTTGTCCATATTTCGAGAAAAAGTATCTCTTGTTTTTCATTCCCATTTCCATAAGAATGAATACTATGATTCACATTTCGAATAGGCATGAATAGAGCATCTATAGAATAACTTCCATCTTGAAAGTTATTTTGCGCTTTTATCTGATATCCGCGATTTCTCTCGAGTTGTAATCCAATACACAAATCAATTGGTTCCGTCAAGCTAGCTATATGCTGTGTATTGTCAACTATTTCTACATAAGGGGGCAAGATGATATCTTGAGCAGTTACACATCTGGGGCCCCTAACACAAATAGACGCTTCGCAAGTTCCATATAGATTACTTCTCAATACTATTTCTTTCAAATTCATTAAAATTTCGTGTACTGATTCTTGAATACCTACTATGTTAGAGTATTCGTGCGGTATTTTATCAAATTTTGCACGTGTGATACATGTTCCTTCTATTTCGCCAAGTAACGCTCTTCGCATCGCGATGCCTATTGTATCAGCTTGACCTTTCATAAGTGGAGAGAGAATAAAGCGTCCATAATAAAGACATTTACTATCTGTTCTTGATTCAACACATTTCCACTGCAGTGTCCGAGTAGATACTCTTATTTTCTCGCGAACCATAGTAATATTTTACAAAATTGATCATATCTTTGAATCATTTATTTCTCTTGAAATCCCTTCAATTCTTATTTCTACACGCGTCTTTTTTTAGGAGGCCTACAGCCATTATGTGCCATAGGGGTTACGTCTCGTACGAAACTTAATAGTATACCGCTTCTACGAATAGCCCGTAATGCTGCATCTCTTCCGAGACCGGGACCTTTTATCATGACTTCTGCTCGTTGCATACCTTGTTCCACTACTGTACGAATAGCATTTCCTACTGCGGTTTGAGCTGCAAAAGGTGTCCCTCTTTTTGTACCCCTGAATCCACAAGTACCGGCAGAAGCCCAAGAAACCACTCGACCTCGTACATCTGTAACAGTCACAATGGTATTATTGAAACTTGCTTGAACATGAATAACACCCTTTGGTATTTTCCGTGCACTTTTACGCGAACTAATACGTCCATTTCTCCGTGAACCTGTTTTTGGTATAGGTTTTGCCATATTTTATCATCTCATAAATATGATTCAAAGATATATGGATATATCCATTTCATGTCAAAACAAATCCGTCATTTTTTTTTCAGCAATAAAAAATTTTAGCAATTATTTTAGAAAGATCATTAGTATATAGTTTAGTAGAATGATTATCCTTGTCGTTGTTTATGTTTTGGGTTAGAACAAATTACTATAATTCGTCCCCGTCGGCGGATCAGTCGACATTTTTCACAAATTTGACGAACAGAAGCCCTTATTTTCATATTTGTTATTCTTTAGTTTTAATTTTGAATCTATTTTTTGGAAGAAAATAAGTTTCTTGATATTTTGAACCTTGAATTCTATTTTTGTAGAAAGGAATAAGGAATGTTGAAAAACGGCTTAATCGTTTGAATCTTTGTTGCGGAGTCTATAAATTATACGACCTCTGGTTGAATCATAACGGCTTACTTCAATCTTAACTCTATCTCCCGGTAGGATTCGTATAGAACTACGTCGTATCCTTCCCGAAACATAACCTAGAATCAGATCTTCATTATCTAAACGAACCCAGAACATACCATTAGGAAGTGATTCAGTAATCAAACCTTCATGAATCCATTTTTGTTCTTTCATTTCAGATAAAACCCCCTTAAAGTATCAACTAATAGAGGAGTGATATTAGACAAGCCGTTTTTTTTCTTTTTTTGTTCCCAAATAGGAAATATTGGATCCAATTCGGATATTAATATTCTAGGGATTACCATATATAACATAAAATTTCTCCGCCAATTCCTTCTAGTCGAGCTTCCCGATCTGTCATTATACCTCGAGAGGTAGAAAGAATTGCAATCCCCATTCCACCTAAAATTCTAGGAATTCGTTGATAGTTAGAATAGATTCGTAGACCAGGTCGACTGATCCTTTTTAAATAGAAAGTATTTCTATAAGCCCCTTTCTTATTTCTTCTATGTCGCAGCGTTAAAACCAAAAAATTTTTATCTCTTTCTTGATGTTTTCTCGCATTTTCAATGAAACCTTCTCGTAAAAGTATTTTAACAATGTTTTCGGTGATGTTAGTAGATACTATTCGAACCGTTCCTTTTCTATTCATGTCAGCATTTCGTATAGAAGTTATTATATCAGAAATAGTGTCCCTACCCATAATGAACTAAAATCGGTGGTGTCCCAAAAATTTGCTATAATCAACATGTTATTAGTTTCTTTTTAATTAAAAAATGAAAAAATTTTAAATGAAAGGTATATACGTGATACACAATCTACTATAGAGTGAAATTCATTCAAATGCCTTAGATTATCATTTTATAATACCTCAGGAGCTAATGAAACTATTTTAGTAAATTTTTGTCTCAATTCCCGAGCAATCGCACCAAAAATTCGAGTTCCCTTTGGATTTCCTTCTTGATCAATAATAACTGCGGCATTGTCATCATATCGTATTATCATGCCGTTGTCGCGTTTGAGTTCTTTACAGGTACGTACAATTACAGCTCTGATCACTTCGGATCTTTCTAAGGGCGTATTAGGTATTGCTTCTTTGATCACAGCAACAATAACGTCACCAATACGAGCATATCGACGATTGCTAGCTCCTATGATTCGAATACACATCAATTCTCGAGCCCCGCTGTTGTCTGCTACATTCAAAAGGGTCTGAGGTTGAATCATATTTTATTTTTATCTGTTCTTTCAATGCAAAACTAAATGCAAAAGGTGAAAAAGAAAAAGAAATATTGTTTGTCCAAAAAAACTTCTACTTGGTGTTATCCAAAAGATCCATTTCCTTTAGTTCTATATTCTTATCCTGAAATAATAAATTGAGTTCGTATAGGCATTTTTGATGCCGCTATTGTGATAGCCCTTCGGGCTACATTTTCTGCTACTCCGCTTATTTCATAAAGTATTCGACCTGGTTTGACAACAGTTACCCAATATTCGGGAGATCCTTTCCCCGAACCCATACGGGTTTCTGCGGGTCTTACTGTAACGGGTTTGTCAGGAAAAACGCGGACCCATATTTTTCCACCGCGACGTGCATTTCGTGTCATTGCTCGTCGCCCGGCTTCTATTTGTCTAGACGTGATCCAAGCGGGTTCAAGTGCCTGAAGAGCATATCTTCCGAAACAAATACGATTACCCCGATAAGATATTCCCTTCATTCTTCCTCTATGTTGTTTACGGAATCGATTTCTTTTGGGGTTATAGTTGATGGTTCCTTTGTAATTCCATCTCTACTGCAGAACTGGACGTGAGAGTTTCTTCTCATCCGGCTCCTCGCGAATTAAAAAATGGAAATTTCATTTTTTAAATGTCTATTTTTATATAATATATAATAAATAATTAAGATATATATGTAAAAATATAATACACTGAATCAATGAATTCTTTTTGATTCATCTAGTTTACTAAATTCTATTCTTTTTTTTTTTTTTTATTGAATTCCTCGTATTTTAACAATTGAATATGAGAATGAAAAAAAAGAAAAAAAAAAAAAGAATTTTCGCGGGCGAATATTTACTCTTTCAATAGCTATTTCGAGTGTAGAGTTAGCTTATAATTTTTCAGAATATATGAATTGTCCTCTGGTTCGTTCCGCCATCCTTTCCAATGAATTATCAGAATTCATTTTCAAGTGAATCTTATGTATTCATGGGTTCCGTCGTTCCCATCGCTTCTTGATTAATGGTTAGGTCTGAATTCTACAATGGAGCTTTTGTTTTTCCACCAACCCCCTTAGTCGTTATTGGCTCTAAGCTCTTATTTTTTTGTTCTATAGAACAGATTCATATCATATAATTTTGTTTGAATCTGTATTGATGCTTTAATTACATTTTCTTTTATGAGATGTTCAAAGACCTTACATATTGGAATTATATATCTTTTATATTAGATTCATTTTTTTCTTTCTCTCATCTTTCCATTTACCGGTATCCTTTTTTCTTTTTTGTATTTTAATTTTGTTTGACAGTAAATCTAATGAATTGTTTATGTCAAAAAAATTCAGTTGCTACAATGATAGGACTAAAATAGTATATCTTGACTGTTTCTTTGGATCCAGATAATGTGATGCGATGAGTTGGTTATTAGTTCTATAATTTTTAGTTCATACTTGGTACTATAACTTTCTTTTTTTAGTCTTAATTTTAACAAAAACCAACGAGTCACACACTAAGCATAGCAATTATATCAAAAGGTAAATTGAATTTTTATTAAACCTTATGGGATTAAAAATTAGAATTGATTGGATGGAAAAAAGACTCAAAAAGGGTTGCCATTTTTTTGTTCCATCGTTCCATCGAAACAGAAAGACAAGTCAACTAAAGGTTTTTTATTCTTCGTCTATAAATATCATTCTTCGTCTATAAATATCCAAATTTTGATACCCAATACCCCATAGATAGTTCGAACGGTATAGGCACAATAATCAATTTTCGCACGAATGGTTTGTAGGGGAACCCTACCCTCTCTT